TTCTTTCTACAATTAGATCTTAGGTCACCAAAGAAAACTCCATTCTTATTTACTTTGATTCCGATAAGCTAACTACTTGTTTGCTACAAATAAAAAAATGGAACTTAGTGCGCTCTACTTGATTGAATTGGAATTCAAAGGAAAGAAGGCGTGGAGCTTAAATAACTCACTCAGAACGCTTTTTAAAGGATTACGTGGTACGATTAGGTCGAATAAGCCCTTCTGGAATAAATATTCAGCCGCTTGTGAACCTTCGGGTACTGTTTTATTCAATGTTTGTTCAATTACTCTTTTACCCGCAAATGCAATGTAGGAATTGGGTTCGGCAATAATGATATCTCCCAACATACCAAAACTAGCTGTTACCCCACCAGTAGTAGGAGATGTAAGGATTGATACATAAAATAACTTTTTATTTGATTGATAATCATATAAGGCAGACGATATTTTAGCCATTTGCATCAAGCTCAAACTTCCTTCTTGCATACGCGCCCCTCCCGAAGCGCACACTATAATAAGAGGTAGAAATTGATTGGTAGCATACTCAATCAAACGGGTGATTTTCTCCCCGACTACGGATCCCATACTACCCCCCATAAACTGAAAATCCATAACCCCAATTGCTACGGGAATACCATTTAGTTGACCTACGCCTGTTTGAACAGCCTCAGTTAATCCTGTCTTTCTTTGATAAGAATCAATACGATCTTTATAAGGCTCCTCCTCCGAATGAAATCCAATGGGATCCAGAGAGACCATGTCTTCATCCATAGGATCCCAAGTACCGGGATCGATCGAAAGTTCGATTCTTTCTGAACTACTCATTTTCAAATGATATCCACATTGTTCACAAATATTCATTTTTGATTTCAAAAATTTCTTATAATTTAATCCATAACAATTTTCGCATTGAACCCACAAATGCCTGTATTTTTGAGTTGCATCGAGATCATTAGACCTTTCTCTTAGAGTTAAATCGCTACTCTTCGCGCGAGTTTGTATACTGGACCTCCCGCTTTCACTACCAGTTCTACGTTTATCAAAAACGCACCTATAAATGTAACTGTCACTACTATCACTTACAATGGACGTATCAATACAGATTTGAGACTGAAGATAACTGTCAATGCAACTAGTAATGTTATTATTCCAACTAGAGTGAGTATCATACATATAACGATTGTATAAGGAATCTTCACTCGTGGATCCATTATTCATAGAACTAGAATTGCGATAACTAGAAAAAGAACTTTCTAGTTCACTCAGAAAAGAATGATCCTTGTCAATCTCAAAAATCTGATTTTCAATATCAAAATAGATAGAATAACTGTCTCCATTACTATCCCTAACTAAAAAAGTATCATCAGAGATGAAATTCCGAATGTCTTTGACGCCAAATAAATGATCGACATTACTGTAACTAGAATTGTCACGACCCCTCCAACTATGAATGTTTTTAGCCCTACCTTTTCTATTCGGATCTTCACTTTCACTAGTATTTTCAATAGGACCAAGATTGTCCGTTGATTTCTTTATCCCATACCTGCGTTCTAACTCCTTCTTAAACACCATCGAATTAAACCACCATCTTTCCATAGAGTTTTCTTGCCCCCTATTTGCATAAAAATACAATAGATGAATAGTCATTCGATCCACAATTCTTTATTTTTATTTGAAAATCTTATTTCCTATTAGACTAAACATAGAAATTAAATCACTTCTAATAAGAAGTGTGAAAAAGGATTCTCTTTTTGTGGGAATCCGGGGGTAAGACTTCACTATATATGAATATGATGGAATCCCTTTTCATTCTAACTATAATGATAAAAGGCGGTTTTTCCTATATCTTCGCATCGAACAAAAAAAAGAAATATTTGTTCTCTCCTACAAAGAATTTTTTCGTAAAATCTCGTCTAATAACTAACTAATAAATAAAGGTTCTATTCCAACACGGAACGAAAAAAACAATATACAGAATGCATCGAAAGATTTGTGATACTTCGCTTGAGTCAGGGAAACTACAGGATATATAAAGAATATACCAATCCTAAGGATCCATAGGTTTAATTGTGGATCCAAGACAACAATAGAAAGATTTGAGTCTTAGATTTGCTATTTCAAATCTTGTATATCTAGAGATATATGTATTTATCCAAAATACATGCAATAGAATCTTTGTATTCGGCTCAATCCTTTTAGTAAAAGATTGGGCCGAGTTTAATTGTAATTCAATTAAGAGAACCGAGAGTAATTACTTGTTATCTTACTTATCCAAAGTATCCATTGCTGCAAACTCAAATTTGATCTCTTTCCATACCTCACAAGCGGCAGCTAGTTCAGGACTCCATTTGCAAGCCTCACGGATAATTGTATTACCCTCAGAAGCAAGATCACGTCCTTCATTACGAGCTTGCACACATGCCTCTAGAGCTACTCGGTTAGCTACGGCACCTGGCGCATTACCCCAAGGGTGTCCTAAAGTTCCTCCACCGAACTGTAG